TGCCTATTGTACCCTCTTCAAATTCTACTAATTCCCCTGCCATTACTTCATCAAGACCATGAATACGAGCAATGCCATCGCCTACTTGAAGTACGGTGCCGGTATTCACAATCGTGACTTCTCGATTATATTGTTCAATACGTTCACGGATAATATTACTAATTTCGTCGGCTCGAATGGTTACCATTAGTGTCTCTTAATTCTTTTTCGGAAACAAAGGGAGAAAAAAAAAAAAAAAAATAATGCCTACAGTAAAAGGGCTAATCAGTTATTTCTTTCATGGCCCCGAACATGCCAATATTAGCACTGATGGTGCGTAAATGTAACTCGCTGTTCGAACAACTATTCAGAGTTCCTAGAGCTCCTTGTAAGGCTTGTTGGAAAACTCGCTGTCGGACCTGATTAATTGCTCTTTGTTGTTCAAAATGAATGGTTTCATTTTTGTAATTTTCTAATCGTTCCAAATTCTCATAAGTGGCATTAATCAAATTCTGTTTTTCTCGTTCTATCTCAGAGTATCCATTCACTCGAAACTCATCTGCTTCCATTTCCACTTTCCGTAAGCGAGCCCGGGCTTTTTCGAGCTGCTCAATAGCTCCTCCGCGTAGTTCTTCTGAATTTCGAATAGTACTCAGAATCCTCTGTTTTCGATTATCTAATAAATCACTTAATGAAAGTAGATTATTTTCCCATTCATTTCACAACTTCACTTCCATGATCTCTTCCCGAACCAAACATGAATCTTTCGATTCATTTGGCTCTCACGCTCAGTTACTTATGTTATGAGCATTCCCATATCTTTTAATGTAATGAGCCTACCCTCTCTTCTCTGTTCGTATTCCAAGATATGGAAACTGATACAAGACCAGAATATTCAGAGGACTCTTCCGACCAGACAAAAAAAATCTGTAATTGTCAGCAAAGTTGTTTTTTTTTTTTCTTCAAATCCAAAAAATTCTTCTTATTTTATACATAGGTCGTCGATTCAGCATTGGATAAAAAAAGGGCGAGACACCCATTTTTCCAGTAAATGGTTCAAATCATTTTATCGATATGAGTGTTCTATATCGGATAAATTGCCAACTATTCATTTTGAAACCATCTCCGTACTAAGGTAGTGGTAGAAAGAGTACCATGTTGTGCCTGGACTTCAGGCGGTTTAGCTTTAACCATGTTAATGGTCCCACATTATTGGTTGATAGAGAATCAAAGTTGATTTACCAATGAGTCACGAAATGCTATGGTTCTTACATATGATTTCTTAATTTATTCAGAAGTAATTCGTCGAGATCGTGCACCTTTCTTCCCTATTTATAAATAAAAAAAAAAGAAAGTGCAGCCGGTTGGATCCAGCCTATTCTTGAAATACACAACTCGCACACACTCCCTTTCCAAAAAAGATCAATACACCAAGCACTACACTTAGATTTATTAGATTTGTTGCTAAAATATCGGTATTCAACCCGAAACTCCCGGCGGATGGCCAGTAACCCAAGGAAACGAAAGAATCGGTTACATTTTTCATATGCTCTCCTCTTATAGATAGGACTAACAAAATCGAACAGAGTTCTTTTTGTATCACTTCGTCCCGTTTTTTTATTATTGATTTCTTTTTTTTATTAATTGACTTATTTGAAATATGAATATATTCATTTCATTTGAAATCATTTTCAAATTTCAAAAATGGATTCTTTATTATTATTTTATTTCAATTGAAGTTCCCAATAAGATACTTATTAGGTCCCCGGTTTCATGTCAATTGCGAAATACCTGGAACGCTTCCTAAAAGTCAAAAGGGGTTTCCATTAAATTAAGGACGGGAAGTGAGAAAGCGGGTGGATCTACTAATTCCTCATCCTCAAATCAGACCTTCCACGGAGTATTGTCTCAACGAAGAAGTGGAGTGAAGTTTTGATATAATTCGAAGAAGCAAGCGGTAAGTCGACAGCAATAAAATAAGAAAAGAAGTACGTATTTTCACGTTTATAGAATAGGATTAAACAAAAGGATTTGCAAATAAAAGCGCTAATGCCACGACCAGTCCGTAAATTGTTAAAGCTTCCATAAAAGCCAGACTAAGCAATAAAGTACCTCGTATTTTACCCTCTGCTTCTGGTTGTCTCGCGATACCTTCTACGGCTTGGCCCGCAGCAGTACCTTGACCAACTCCAGGTCCAATAGAAGCAAGCCCTACGGCCAATCCAGCAGCAATAACGGAAGCGGCAGAAATCAGTGGATTCATGGTAAGTTCCTCGCACCAAAATAAAGAAATGGTTAATGATACAATCAACCAATGAATTATTACTTATTATTCCATCACTAAGATCCACCCGGTCAAAGTAACTAAGAACTCCGAATTGAAGTGATGATATACTGAATCATCAGAACTACTTCGATATCTCGTTTTTAGTTCCTATCCATGGAGTCTTTGGAAATCCATACGGTTCTAGTTCTTCCATTTCTTTGTTCCGAACCATTCTTTCAATTCTTCGCTCTTTCT